CTGATCGATTTCTTTTTATTAATTTATTTTTTATGGGAATAGATTAAATCATCTAGTAATTTATAATTTGAAAATTTATTATTTTTTTAAGTTCTCCATAATTAAGATTAAGATACTTATTAGGTTAGGTCTTAGGCCTCACACCAATTGCGAAATATTTCGTTTGTTGAAACGTTTCTTAGTTCTTAGTAAGGGGTTTCCGTTGTACTAAGGGTGGGAATGGGAAGGAAGAAAGCGATCGGATCCGTGAATTCCTCATCCTCAAATAAGCCCTTCCCGGGGTATTATCTCATAAGTAATTGTTAGGATTAAAGTGTGGATATAATTAGAAGAAGCAAACGGCAAGTCCAAGTTAATAAAATAAACTAAGACTAAGAAAGAAGCGCATAACGTACGTTTTCACATTTCTAATTTTAGGATTAAATTAAACAAAAGGATTTGCAAATAAAAGTGCTAATGCCACGACCAGTCCGTAAATTGTTAAAGCTTCCATAAAAGCTAGACTAAGCAATAAAGTACCTCGTATTTTACCTTCCGCTTCTGGTTGTCTCGCAATACCTTCTACAGCTTGGCCCGCAGCAGTACCTTGGCCAACTCCAGGTCCAATGGAAGCAAGCCCTACGGCCAATCCAGCAGCAATAACGGAAGCGGCAGAAACCAGTGGATTCATAGTAAGTTCCTCGTAAAAAAAAAAAATAAATGGTTAATGATACAATCAACCAATGCATTATTACTTATTTTATCACTACGATCTATCGGGTCAAAGTAATTAAAAACTCTGAATTGAAATTATAATATTAGTGAATCGTCAGAATGACTTCGATATCTCGTTTTTTTTTTTTTTCTACCCATGATCAAATCTTTGTAAACTCATATGCATATAGTTCTACTTATTGCATTTCTTAGTTTCGAACCATTCTTTCATTCAATTCTTCGTTCTTTACTTACTTTCTATATCTGTACGTTCATCTGTTTTTTCATTCAATCTACAATTACAGACGAAAGAGAAAGACTTATATTGTATTGTAATCCATCTAAACGAAATGCAGTGTGGTTAAAAAAAAAAAAAAATAAAAGAATCAATATTCAATATAGTAATAATAAATAGTATTATAGTAATAATATAAATATATAATATAGATATTAATAATATACTGGGAAAGAAATAGGAATGAATAAATAAAATAATAAAATATATAATATATAGTCCATAGGGATAATCCCTATATAACTAATAAATATCTAATATCACATATACATTTGTTTCTTCCATAATGTAAACCACCTGCATTTTATTTTTATATTGAATTGGATTTTAGAATTATTCTTCGTCGAAACATATATAAGGGTTAGACTTATAGACATTACATATATCTAGTTTGATTTGACCCCCTAACCCATATTTTTCCAATTCCGTAATATCGTCTGTCTTCCCTCCTACGAGATTAGGTCATCCATACATATATAGATACAAATATATATGTATTATGTTGCCCAACCAAGTGCGTATTTGGAATCATGCATGACTTCGGGTAAGTGAAAAAAGACTATTAAAAAAGCTAATCAATGATGACCCTCCATGGATTCACCTATATAAGCCGCGGCTAAAGTTGCAAAAATAAGAGCTTGAATACCGCTTGTAAATAATCCAAGAAACATAACGGGGATAGGAACTACTGAAGGTACTAAAGAAACAAGAACAACAACTACTAATTCATCAGCCAATATATTCCCGAAAAGTCGAAAACTAAGAGATAAAGGTTTTGTAAAATCTTCTAGGATGTTAATTGGTAAAAGTATTGGAGTTGGTTGGATGTATTTCCCAAAATACCCCAATCCTTTTTTGGTAAGACCCGCATAAAAATATGCCACTGACGTGAGTAAAGCTAAAGCAACAGTAGTATTTATATCATTCGTGGGCGCAGCTAACTCCCCATGAGGTAACTGTATAATTTTCCAAGGTAAAAGAGCACCTGACCAGTTAGAAACAAAAATAAATAGAAACATAGTTCCAATAAAGGGAACCCAAGGGCCATATTCTTCTCCAATCTGAGTTTTACTCAAGTCTCGAATAAATTCAAGGACATATTCGAAGAAATTCTGACCGTCGGTCGGAATTGTTTGTGGATTCCGAACTGCTATGATGACTGAACCTAATAAGATAGCAATTACGACCCAAGAAGTGATAAGTACTTGGGCATGGATTTGTAAACCTCCTATTTGCCAATATAAATGTTGGCCTACTTCTACACCCGATATATCGTATAACCCATTGAGTATTTTAATGGAACATGGTATAGCATTCATATTGTCCTCTGATATAAATCGAACTTAAAAAATTATTTTGATTCAACCATCTCTTTCTCAACTCACCAACATTAATCATCTTTTAATACAAATTGAATTTAGGATACCAATAAATTTAAATTTTAGGATACTAAAAAATCACATAACATAATATAAATATCCCCATTTTTATCTCTATCTCTTTTTGAAGTTCAAGAATAGTAACCGATCCAATAAATCGATCGAGTTCCCAAACAATTAATTAATTTTATTATTCTTAATCATAATCAACGATTTCTTATATAGCTATAACGACCCTCGCAAATTGCGAATACTAATTTGTTAAGAATGAATCGAATTGAAGCTATAGCATCATCGTTAGCTGGAATCGAAATATCTGCGAGATCCGGGTCACAATTTGTATCAATTAAACAAATAGTAGGAATCCCTAAAATGACACATTCTCGAAGAGCCGTATATTCTTCTTGCTGATCAACGATGATTACAATATCGGGTAACCCCGTCATATATTTGATCCCACCCAAATATGTTTGCAAGGTAGATAATTTTCTCTTCAACATTGCTGCATCTCTTTTGGAAAGATGGTTGAGTTTCCCCATCTTTTGTTCTGCTCTTAAGTCCCTAAACTTATTAAGTCTCGTTTCCGTAGTGGACCAGTTCGTTAACATACCACCGAGCCACTTTTTATTAACATAATGACACCGAGCCCCTATTGCAGCTGATGCTACTAAATCCGCTACTTTATTTTTGGTACCAACGATTAAAAAGGTTTTTCCACTACTTGCTGCATTAAAAACTAAATCACAGGCTTCTGATAAAAAACGAGCAGTTCTCGTAAGATTTATAATATGAATACCTTTACGCTTTGCAGAGATGTAAGGGGCCATTCTAGGATTCCATTTTCGAGTACCATGACCAAAGTGCACTCCCGCTTCCATCATTTCTCCTAAATTGATGTTCCAATATCTTTTTATCATTTTTCCCCGCATTTCCCCACACTTTCTCTTTTTTTTATTTTTTTTTAAGAGACAAGGTACCTGAAATAAATAATTGTTCCGACGGAACCTTCTACCGTGGATTGACCCTTGATATATAGCCTAAACCATTAATTTCTTTTAATTACTTATTTTTTTATTACTAAATTAATAGTAATAATTGGACCAACCTAACCAAATAGTTAAAGTAAAAAGAATGAATCTCTTCTTAGGAATCATTAAATCGCGTAAATGGTTGTTGTGATGGCCCATGAAAATTGTTTGGAGCACATAATTCTCTATGGTATAACAAAATATCTCCCATTTCCAACTCGAATAAATTTTTCCTTTTGATTTCCAAATAAATATTTTTGTTTTCCCTTGAATGGTGTACTAATTTTTTGAATCCAGTACCAACAGGAATAAGCCCCCCCAGAACAACGTTCTCTTTCAGTCCTTTCAACCAATCAATACGACCTCGTAAAGCGGCTTTTGCTAAAACTCGAGCGGTTTCTTGAAAACTCGCTTCGGATATGAAACTTTGAGTATTCAGGGATGTCCTCGTTATTCCCAATAAGATTGCCCGATAATTGATCGCTTCGTCTAAAGCACGTCCCGCTCGTTCCGCTCGCAACAATCCGATTAATTCTCCGGGTGAAAAAACATTAGACATTCCATCTTCTGAAACCAACACTTTTGATGTTATTTGACGTACAATGATCTCTATATGTCTATTATGGATCTGTACTCCCTGAGATCGATAAACCTTTTGAATTTTATTAACCAAAGAGATACGACTCTGGGCTATGGTTAGCTCAGCTCCAATCAAGAATCCCCAGGGGATTCCAAGAATTCTTGGTATACGTTCGTTCCAACTTTCAACTCTCTTTTCGAGGTTCATCGATATTGAATCAATTGAACGCACTTCTAAGACCTGTTCCACTTTTGGAAGACCCTGCGTTATGTCACCAGATCTTGATTTTTCATATATAAATGTAACTAGTGTCTTTCCTTCATAAAGGATTTCTCCATAATGACCATGAACTGTTGCTCCTGGGGTAGCCAAATAGGGCTTAGCCGATCTTATAACTAAGGAGTCAACATGAACAATTAAAATTTGACCGGATTTTTTTATGTGTGGCCCATATTTGAATAAACATGCATTTTCACAAATAAATTGCCCAAGGCAAATTATTGTGGATGTCTCTTCAACAGAATCGTGATGAAGAAAACAACAATTTAAATGGAATGGATTCAAAATTATATTACTGCATGAATTGGGATTATAAATTCTCCTATTTTCATCCATTAAACAATATTTAAGTATTTGAAGTACTTTAAAAGTCTGTTTAAAATTGTTAAGTAGTAAATATTTCTTTAACGAGATTTGATTATGAGTTAATAAATGGTAAGATGAATAAAAATTCGTTATTTTAGGTACAATAGTACCTAAGGGACCCAACAAATACCTAATTGGGATTAGGGGATCCAATTCTTTTATCGCATTGTTATATTTCGAACCCTTGAATGGACTAATTCTAAAACAGTTGGATGATGACAAAATTATCAAAGATTGGCATTCCTTATGTTGATTCAACAACGTACCAATAGTTCCTTGCTGTTGGGTAAGTAATTGAAACTTCGCCTTGGAATGAAAGGGATTGATATTGGCGCGATCTAACCCCTTATTGGGAATCAATCCCGAATCTGTTATATTAT